AACCGATCTTACCTGGGATCGCAAATCCCAAGTTTGTCTATGAAGAGCAGATCTAATTAGATTAGTGTCTATAATTGATTTCTTCTGTGTAATACTAATCGATAGGGCCTCATCGGTAAGTGATGCAAGATCTCGTACATTGGAACCCATGGTTATGGCCTCGAATCCATTAGTAAGGAACATTTTCTTTTCCAAGCGAAATCCCCTAGTATATGAAAGAGTGAAAAAGTGCTTTCGTTGTTGTGGAATAAGAAGCCTTCGTAGCTTAATGCATGTATTTAATTTATTCGGAGCTATTAGAGCGGGATCCACTTTTTGGGGAATATGAGTCGAAGCAATAACAAGAATATTTCTATTGGAACATCTTTCACAATCCCTGGAGAGATAGTTCAGTAATAGACCGAGGGATAAATAATTCGACTCATTCACATCCAGATCATGAATGTTTGGAATCCATATTATGCAAGGAGACATTGCTTTTGCTAATTCGAATTGAAGGGTGATATAAAACCGGTCTATTTCCGGCATCATATCCATAGTTAGCGCATTCATCATAGTTAGAAGCTCCAGCTTCGTATCAAGGTCCCGGTCGATATCGTCGATATCGTCACTATCATCAATATCGTCACTATCATCAAAAAGAAAGCCCTTAGGCTTGTTATCCAGGAACTTGTTCAGAAATACTGTAATGAAAGGAACATAGGAGTTTGTCGCTAGGTATTTGACCAAATAGGATCGTCCAGTTCCTATAGAACCTATCACTAAAATACCCCTAGAGAGGGCTAAGCGGAGCGAAAAAGGTTTTCCATGAGACGGGAAATGAAAACTATTAGCCCCACAGGAGATTTGTGAATAAGTGATTTTCTGATAATGAGCAAGGAATATCCGTCTTTCTGCTAAACAGGATGTATTGAACTCATAATTCATTAGATACTTTTTATGAATGTCAACTAAGTATCGTAAGTAAATTGCTCCCGGTTGTTCAATCATTTGATAACCAGAGTCATTCTTTGCTAAATGATCATTATGAGTCAGACTCAATAGAATTTGATCAATCCTTTTTTCTGTCGTTAAGGCGGAGAACTGAACCAAGAATTCTCTGTCTTTATCATCGATCGAATCACTGTTTGAGACCCAGGATTCTATTTTATCATCAATCCAATCACCGTTCACCTTTTTTCTTTTTCTTATCAATGAATAGGTCTCTTTACTTGTATGACTTAGATGTCTCGTATTTCTGGAAAAAGCGATTCGATTGATGGGATTTGGTATGATACTTATGAAATCGATCATATCGATGAGATTGATATTCAAATATTTATTCTTAGAACGTATTGATTTGACCCCATAAGTGGGACCGCCACCCCCTAGCATGTTGCCCCCAGAAACAGAACCCCGTATTTCTTCTAGAGAATCTCCTAATTGTTCCCGAGCAACTAGAAAGAGATTCTTTAACCAGAAAGAATTCAGTTCAGATGTATCAGATGTAGGATACCTATCCAGAAGTTTTCGCAACTCAATCATGTATGATGGAATCATCAAAGATTTGACCCTTTCGAACTCTGTCTGTAACTCACTATAGGCTGGAGAAACAAAAAGAAGATGTGTACGAACGAGATATCCAGCAACAAGAAAAAGGAAAAGGATTGAATAGAGGAACTCCCGAACATTTGGCGATCTCAGATGTGTCGATATCAATGGTGACTCATTATTTCGATGAAATATTTCTTTGGACAGAAGAAGATTATGTAAACACTTACTCGAAATCTCACTTATCAGATTCCATTGTGGAAGATACAATTTTTTCTGAAGAATTTGCCATGATATATCTAATCCATGCATAATATCATGAAAAACAGATACAAATTTTTGGCTGCTACTTAGTATCGGCAATAGGCCTGAAAAAGTATCTAAAAATATTAAATTTATATATTTGTATCCTGTCGAAGTAAGGAACCATGGCATATATGTTTGGAATATATTCCAGTTTGAGAGAGTTGAAAAAGCACCATCTCGTTGAAAGTTTCTATACATCTGCCCTTTCTCAAGGCATTTCTTTAGACAAAGACCCCGTTTTTTCCTCTTTTCGGGTGGTAAATATTTCTCAGAACATGGAGTGTGAATCAAACCCATGTTTGAATTGAAATTGAGATACTGATGCAAGTTCTTCCCTTCTGAATCAGACAGATTCATATCTGAAAGAGGTTGACAATAAGTTCTTTCAAAATTGAATATTTGTCCCTCTCTTAGAAGTGTTCCAGAAATCTCTGCGATCGAGTAAATAGCTCTACGAACGAATGGATCGGATCGAATTGGAAAATGGAAAGATTTGTACAAGTTATACCTTTCGTCACCATTTTGTGGAAAATCGTTAAGTATGAATATGTTAGACACCTGTAACTCGATTGGTGAAACAGTATCTCTATCCAAAAAAGCATATTTTTTTTTACCGCCGCGAAAAGAAACTATTTTGTTGCGAATGAACAAGATATTGAGGAAT